TTTCACCTAGAAATCCAGCTTCTATTGAACTAACTTACTTACATTGCAAGAAAGACGAAGACAAAAGGAAGCCAGTCTTTAGGCCCTAGGAATGAAAGATCCCAAGATCCTCCCTTCTTTTCTGGGAGGGGCTAGTTGTCTTTGTTCGAGGTCTCTTCCTTCTTGTCTTCTTCAAGCGGGTATCCGATCTTAGTTAAAATAATCACTCTTATTACCTCAAAAGGGAGTTCTATCAGTGACCCAGTCGAGCCAAAGCCTTCTGTTGTGAGTGAAGGAGATTCCGATTAAGTGGGGGAAGGAAAGCAAGCCAAGTACTTCGTTTCGAAAGCCCTCGATCTAGTGCTTATGCGCCAAAGAAGGAAGAAAGTTATACATACTATGGTATTAAATAAAGGTTAGTTAGTAAATGTTCCCCTTACTAGTTCAAGTAAGCAAGTAAAAACTACCTTGCGGGGTCTAGCTTCTTGCCCTGATCTTTACACCCCTGTAAAAAAAAAAGAATAAAAAGAAGAGAAGACTGAACTTCATTATTCGATACCCTTGACCCATAATGAAATCAGGAACTGGTTTGAAAGCTTCACTCATGAGCTATCTTACTAAACTGAAGGAATTCCAGTTTCCTAAACAGCCTAGTCCTAAACAACAGCTTGAGCCGATACAGCTGATGAAAGAAGATCTCCCAAGTAGAAAGGGCCTTAAGGCGTCATAGGGCCGTCAGACTCTTCTCTCTCCGTAAGGCATGGAATAATTACTACTTCCAAAAGCTGTCCTGAGATTTATTACACTTGTAAAAGAAATAAAAGCAAGAGTTCGGGAGTACTTGCTACTGGCTTTCCCTTCGGGTTAGTAGCTCAGTTAGCCTGACATCATTGAATTTCACTCTTGTAAATAGAATAAATGGTTGTTCCAAATTTCTTAATAGTAAAGGATAGGGTACCGAAACTCTATAAGACTACAAGGCGTCATGATCTATAGATAGAGACCACGAGGGGAGAAGAACATCATCAAGTTCCTTTTTTCCGGGATTTTGGCTACCTATAGGCGAAAGAATTAGACTTTTCTCGGCTGACTATTCATAGGCGAACGAATTAGGCTTTTGAGAAGGACTAAGCAGCAATCTCAGTGAAACGTGAGAGGCTCATTGCGTACGAGCTTCAATAGTGAGAGCTAAGCTAGGAACGGGGAAGGATGAGCAGAGAGGGAAGGAAAGGCTAGACCCCCGGAAGCGTAAGAACGACTATTTTGGAGCCTGAGGGTGAGGTTCCCGAGTGAGAAAAGGAACGAGAGACCTACGGCTACGTGAGGATCAGGACGCGGCGTACGGTTGGCAATGGCAAGTCAGTCACATAGGCTTTTGTAAGACCACGCGTCAGTACTAGACTGATTATGCCATCGATTCAAGCCAGATTCAAAGGAAGGACGGGAAAGCACAGGGCAGGAAACAATTAAAAAACCTATAACCCTTGAGTGAGTTCGCAGTCAATCTTGCTTTCGATTCAACAATACGAACCGAAGAAAACAATTCTGATTCAAAGAGTCTTTGGCAAAGGAGTTTTTTCCCTCTGCTCTTCCTATACCAAATCACCTACCTGTATCAGTGGATTCTCCTTCTTCCTTTCTTATTTGAGGATTCAGCCCTGGTTGATAGTTTGTTTCAGTTGAAGGGAGGTTTGTAAATAAACCAATTCCTTCTGTCGTGTATTCCCGATTAATGCAGCCTTAAATTAAGGGGCGTTGGGGACAAAGAAATTTTTGGAGTTACCTTTTATCTAGTATCAACAGCTTGATACTAAATAAAAAGATCTTTCGCAGGCTAGAGATTTCTTGTAAAAACACTAGCCCCACTACCACTAAATTTCTAATTATAATATTGAAAGCTTCTTATTATTTATTATATATATTATTTGCTTTTCATTATGCACATAAGGGAGGAGCCGTATGAGATGAAAATCTCACGTACGGTTCTGTATCTGTAACGGATAACACACAAAAGCTTTGGAATATTCTTATCGGGCACTAGAACGAAACCCGTTCTTACCACAATTTAATAGTATGTCTGTCATTACGTGCGACTATCTCCACTATAGAAAGAAAAAAAGGAAATAACTGAATTTTCAGCACATTTATACGAATAAGTCCTAAAAGCATAAGTAGTAAACATTTTTGACTAGGGTTCCCATACATGCAAACACAACAAAGAAAACCAAACAAAGAAAGAGAAGACCATACATGAAAACACACTACTTTGCGTTTACAGACACTTATTTCAATCTTCTAGAAAGAGTCGGCGGACTCTTCTATTCTAGTCTCCCCCGCGAGGGTGGCGGCCCGAACAATTAAGTCTTTTTCTTCCTCGAGGAGGGCCCTCTTTTGGTTTTCGAGACTTCGAATTCGGTCCCGTAAAAATTGCATCCTTCTGCCTACGTCCTCAGGATCGAGAGCAGGCGGATGCTCCCAGAACAGACCAAGCATTTGCTCACATTGGAGCTTCTGCTGTTGTACTTGAAGGATTTCCGTCTGAATTGTTGCGAGTCTTCCGGCAATGAGATCCATTAAGTCTTACTGAAAGTCTTTCTTTCTGACTTCTACCTCTCTCTTTGAAAATATAGACTGAAAGAAGCTTCTATTTATAGGCCTTGGAGGCGCTTAACTCTTTCTTATTATTAGTAATAATTGTTGTCTTAGTTTCATAACATGTTTCAACCCCGGCTTTTCATGAATATGTAAGCAGATCCACTCGATTTTAGTGTGCTGAATAATTATCTTCGTACGGATTGGAGTACGAAAGGCCCTGCCCAAAAAGGGAATCAAAGAGTCCTTTGCTTTTTTAAAAAGGGAATCAAATAGTCCTTTGTTTTTTTCGGGTATCACCACGCGGCTTAATTCCGATCACTCCCTCAGGAATAGGAGGCCATAATAGAACGCACATCAGAGAGTACTGCCCTTTATCGTCTAATACGTCAGGTTTCCAAAGCCCCTTTCTTAAGAGATAGAGCACTCCTTACTCGACAGCTCAAAGCTGACCAGTACAAAACCATGTGATCTGTCCTCGTTTACGTACCCTACTGGCACTATTTAGCCCTGCCTACTCCTCTTTCACTGGCTTCTACTTGTCTTTTTTTTATTGGCGGATTTGTACCCAGGTACATCATGACCTCCCCTCGGCCAATCCTCACTCGTCCTTTCTTAGGTGAGCTACGTGAGACCGAAGCTAGCTCTCTTGATTAGATTTCCCCGGAAAGACGGAAAAGCCCCTTTCCAGCTCACTCTGTTAGTCCACTAAGACCGGTATAGAATAAGTCAGTACAGCACTAGTTCAAGTCCCCTTCTCCACGACCACTCTTATTTGTTTTCATTTTGGCTTTCCTTGGAAATTTCCGTGTCCCCCATCAACTCTTCCCAAGTCATTCCATTTTGGACTCGGACGTGGGCTTTTCAAACCATCAAGTGGGCTTTGCAATTCAGTATCTTCAAAACCATAAGTATCCCATGAGTCCCCCAATTTCTCCTCTTCCTGCTTGTCAATGGGCTTAGATGGATCAAAGCATTCAAGAGATAGCAAGAATGCCAAGTCCAATTCCTCAATATTCAATCCATCTTCCTCTACCGATGGGCCTCGAGCTCAGTTCAATCCTGTATCTTTCTCTAAAGGGTGTCTTTTTTTTCATGTGCATTTTATGCCACTATCAAAGATTCTTCACCAGTGACAAATCGGATTCGTTCAAAGAGAATCCTTCAACGACAAGACACTCACTGAACACTTTCAATATCCGGATTTTTTTCCATCCATGGCTAAGGATGTAATTTGAACTCTTTCTTGTTTAGGTTTCGCTAGCCTACCCCATGTGGTAAGGTAAGAGCCTTTTTAAAATTCATTGCTAAGCCAGATATGGCGAGTCTACTTATTTTCACAGAATGCCAATTCATTCTGCTTTCCATTCTCTTGGCTACTAAACAAATTCCATTCGAACTACTAACTATGATTATTATTATAAAAAATGGTTTTTTCTGCCATACCAGACTTCACTTGAGCTTCCCTCTCCGTTCTAAAAGCAAAAAAAAAGGCAAAAAGTTTCTCTCTAGCTGTATTTCAATCTTGATATTAGATATTGAGCCAAGGAATAAATAACTCCCAGTAGCCCTAATATTATATTAAAGTTTTACTTTAATCACATCGGTAATTATGGTGGTCGGCGGATTCAGAGGAAGAGTCAGCAGAGGTGCTGTGTCTTTCTGCTTCGTGTAGCTCCACACAAACTGGTTGAAAAGAATATGGCTTGGAAATGTTGGAAATGTAAGAATAAGAAGAGCCCCATTTTTTACTGCAAAAAACCAGTCTGGTCCACAAATCTCCAAGCACCAACCAGAATTTCCATGCCACACTTCTTCCCAGATGCTATGTAAAGCAGTTAAGACTAAATAGGAAGAAATAACAACAAAAACAGAAAAATATCTTTGCTAATCACCAAATCCAGCAACAAAATAAGAATCCTGGTTAAGTAGCAGTAAGATTGATGCCAATAAGAATAAGCCACCAGTGAGATTCACGTTCAAGATCAAGCATATAGAAAAGCACATAACAGTAGCAACATTACCAACAGCAGGCATCCAGGCTCCCTCAGCAGCCATCCTCTTCATTGTAAAGGCACTGTAGAAGCTCTACGCTGCTGCAGAAATCTCATTTTGACGGGGAAATTCGCTGAACTGCTTTGACCAGACTGGGTCTGTTTAATACCAGCCCTTTCAAGACCCTTTTCCCGTCCCGCGTTAACGAAGCCAACTCAAACTTGATTTCCAATCCGATAAGCATAAAGATAGCAGCATTCAAACCAAGGAGAGATGTCCTTGCACCCTAAACAGCCAGTAGTTAGCTTCCGTTCTTCCTCTGTGATATCTCCACCATCTATAAGGCTTTTGATTCTAACCTGGCTCTCTAGTAAGAAAGTAGGTAAATAGGACAGAGTCTAACAAGAAGAGCAAAGACCCACGGCAAAGCCTTTGTGGTAGAGGCAAAGGGGAAGTGTGTGAACACGACAAATACAGAAGTGCAGATCATTGTTAAAACAATTAGAGTCCGCAAGATCACAGCCTGAGGGAAGTACTCAAAAGAGATGTAGACACCCACCGCAATACCAACAGCAATGGAATAAAACGTTCTCAACTCAACAATGTACTTGATAGGAATGAAATAGGTTTTAGAAGGTACAAGTATTGAAAGAAATCCTGTTTACAATGAGTTCTCAATCGCAAGGTCCTACCCGAGTTACAGAAAGTTGCTGTCGGCAAAGAAGTCTTACCAAGGATAGCCGCGGCTTTCATTGAAAAAGGATAGGCCACTCGCTGAGCGCCCTAATCAATGAGGATAGGTTTCGATGTGGGGTATTTGCTATATGGTATGGTACAAAGTCAGTTTAGAATTCTTCGTGTGGGGAATGAACGCAACCCGCTTCAAGGCAACGGGCTATCTCCCAACTTTCACTTTAGGAATGCCTTTAAGGCTAGCTCTCTCCTTTTGCTTTTGCCATCTTCCCGTTCTTGTCTACGATAATGGAATTCATTCTTACCAGGTAAAAGGCATCAATTCATGCTACTGATACTGAGTCAGAGAAAGAGCCCTCTTTCTTGATTTCACACATAGGACCCTCTTTCCCTTCTTTTCTAGTTGACCTCTAAAGAGATTCAAGCCAATCGATTCAATAGAAGGAGCAGACAGAGCGAGCGAAGAACTGCTGCCATAAAAGGTTCTCTCAAGTTTTCCTCAAAAAGACAGCTTTAGAGCACAAGTTTATAATAGGCGAGCAATTACGAATATGGTTTAGCAGTTTACTAGGGTCTTCTTCTTCCCCCAAGACCTGATGCCTTATTTGCTTAGAACTTCTTTCATACTATTTGCGTGAAGCATTTGTTTGCTTTCCCACTGCTATCTATGCTACCTTTAAAGGTATGGGAACCCTAAAAGCAAAGGAGAGGCTAGCGTCGAAAGCAGATTGATAGGGGGTCACCCGGCTCTTTCTAACTAAAGGTCGGCCTATCCTATCACCTAATCTTTCTAAGGAGCGAGAGCATGGGAAACCTCTCAGATTGAACTAGGCCTTCTGAAGCTTGCATCGTCTAACTGCCCCCGCTAAATCATGATTGAATGTCTCATTTTCCTCTTTCTTCTTTCTCGTCTTTGACACCATTCGTCTGGTCATGGCTAAGACTCACTAACATTCTCTTTGCCTGCAGGCTCCCACTTGCTGGTTCCGGGCTTGCAGGCCTATAATCCAGATTTCAATCTCAACAAAGAAATGAAAGCATAACTCTTTGCTTGTTGTCCTCTTACTTACTCAATTGTGGAGGTCTCTCGGGTGTCTGATCCGGTCAGTCTCGTGATGAAGAGAATTCCGATCTTCCACTAAGAAAGGTCTCGTCACGACAACTCAATTTGTCCGGTAAACTACTAGGGGCTCCCCATGGTTTAGTAAAAGGGAGGGGAGATTTGCTCCTCATCCGGGGGTTCATTTCATTCATTATGAACTCAAAAGTGAAGGTCTTAAAAACTTCATAGAATTCATGATCGGCCATTCCATTTGTGCTTTCAGCAAGTAGGCGACGCGAATCTCTTTCTATGCTTCAATCGGATACCAATTGCTTGGATGCGTTTGAGGCCTCGAGATGACTTGCAGAAAAAAAGCTTTCTAGGTTTGTCTTCTGTCTCCGTAACAAATGGTCCATTTATTGATGGGCGAACGACGGGGATTGAACCCGCGCGTGGTGGATTCACAATCCACTGCCTTGATCCACTTGGCTACATCCGCCCCTACCCCCGCCAGTCTCTATCTACGATCAGATCCTTTCTGAACTCCCCTATGACCGCTATCAAAGAGAAGCTTTTTCCTATACTATAGTTGCAAGTCTATTGTTCTCTTTCCGAATTAGGTGAAACAAAGCTTCAAACAAAGAGGTTGGGCTGTTCACTTCATTGATTTGACTGAACCTTACTTAAGATTAAAGAGAGGGGCCGGGCGGGCAGTAAAGGCTCATTTAGTAGACAGCGAGCGAGCAGCAAGCACCTACTCCTATCAAAATGAAAAGCAGCAAGCTGAACTTGAATTGAAGAAGCGAGCCTCTATCAGAGAAAGGAAAGCCGTTGCGCGTTAGCGCATCCGTTTTCTTGCTCGTTAGCGCCCTTCCTTCAGCTGGCTTCGCCTTATCTATTCATCTCTTTTTTCAAATGGAGATTTAGGGATCTCTCTTGTTCATAGATCTTGAAACCAGATCTATCCCCGGAAGAACCAACACTTAAAGGGTGTAAGCAACGGAAGGTTCTCACCCTGTCCCCGACATTGTTCTCCGGCGATGTCCCCTGGGCGAAAGGGGACACCCTTCTCTTTCTTTCTTCAATCGTTCCGATCAGGACAAGTGGGTTGGTTCGTTTCGTCCTCCTATCTACGCAATTCTCTGTCTTCGTTCGTGATCATGTTGGGCGAAAGGTAGTTGTAGAGGAGCGGCTGTGAAAGGGCTCTTCCCCCCTTTCCATTGAAGTAGGGAGGGCTTCCTTCCCCACCATTCCGGCCTATTATTGATAGGGATTTTACCGATGCTGAAGGTAGCTTGCTTACCAAGCCACCCACTTGAGAAGCTGGTCGCTAGAAAGAAGCGACGAGGAAGCGAAGCTGTCTACGAAGCTTTGCTTCTCCCCCTGTAGTCGTAATACTAGGCTCGTCGCTACTTTGATTCAAAAGGTAACCGATGGTTCCCGACTTTCTCTGGTTTCCGCAACCGTAACCATTTTTCCGATAACCCCTTTTTTTTTTTTAATAGCGATACGCTCTAAAAAAAGTGAAGGATAAGCAACCATTCTAGAAGCGGTAGCTTCCCGCCTCCTTCATTCCTACTGCCTCCTTCGGTGATAAGTTCCCTTCCTTTTTCTAAAAAAAAATGCCTGATTGGTCTGCTCAGCAAACGTACAAAGTGGACCGCTGTTTGGCTGACCCCCTTCTTCCCATTCGGGTTGGGTTGACCCAGAAGTACAGTAAGAAGGAATGGAACCGCTTGAGAGTCGTCTGAAGTTCACACTTGGGTAAAGACGACTGACTTTGGAAACGGAACACGAACCCATTTCAGCTATTCCGGCTTCTTATTGAGCGTAGCGAAATCAAGGTTTATGAGAAAGTCAGCGAAGTTTCTATGATGTTCTACCTTTGCGTAGTCTCGGTCCACAGTGACAGTGGAAGGCTCCGCACCTGAGCCTCGTTAGACTCAGCAGAAGTGTAAGGTGTAAGTGAAGAGAATAGAAGAGATTCAGTCCGCCCCTTAGCCTAGTCTATATCCACAGCTGACGCAACTCCGTACCGACGTCTCACTACTACTTAATTAATTAACGGCTAAACTTTTTCATAACCTGAGCTTTCCTTAACCAGTTGACCTTACTTCGTAACCATAGCCTCCCTTTCTTTATAGTTCGACTAAGTGACTTCGTAACCGAAACCTACTTTTTTTCTTACTGTAGCATAGGCCTTCGCCACTTCAAACGGGCGCTTCGCCCCTCTTTTTTTTTATTAGAAAGAGCGGGGCCTTACTTATTCAGGGGGGTGGGGGAACCGGGGGGACGAACCGCCGAATTGACATCTGAAATCGCCAACATGAACACAAACGAAATCTTTAATTTCGTATAGAAAGAAAACGAACCACTTCTATTCTCGGAGCCCACGGTATATGAAGAATGGCTCTTTGGTCCCTTTCGTCCAGTGGTTAGGACATCGTCTTTTCATGTCGAAGACACGGGTTCGATTCCCGTAAGGGATAGGTACTCATTCCCGGCCGCTTTCAGTTAGTGTTCATTGCTGAGTGATCGCTCGCTATCTGGCTGGAAAAGGTGGTCCGGAAGCTTCCTCTCTCCCAGCAAGCAAGATGAGATCACCACTTCTCTCGGACTTCCTTTACTTCGTAACCTTAGCTTTAGATGTCCTTTCATAGATTCTCGAACCTCCGACAGACATAATATCCATGCATGCGTTCTTTCTCTCCTCCCCTCAGCCATAGAGTCATCTTTCCCCTTTTTTTTTTCTATTTTTTTTTTTTAGGCATTGAACCCCACCGGTGGGGTGCTGAGTGGTGTCCTCCCCTCCCTAATACCTAATACATAGTTCCGTCTATGGAGCCTAAAGCTTCAACCATGGCATAGCAGTAAGCAGTAAGTTGGCCTAGTCTCTCGCCCAGCCTTCGCCTTCTTCAGTGGCCAAGTTGAAGCGTTCAACGGTTCTTCGGCCTACCACCTTTATCAAGGTTGAGCTTGTTTAATTGAAGCTAATGCTATGCTGCCCCTCCCTTGTTCAAGAGAAAGCGAGGACTTTCTTTTAGCTACCGGCCCAAACAAAAGAGATTAGCCTCTTGATCGATCGATTGATTGGATCGAAGGGCTTGATTGAAGTGTGAGATCAGCCCAAGACTAAGGCCGAGCAACTAGCTGCTGCAGGATTGGACGTCTATCTATCTCACCACGCTCCCCTACTCCTATAAAGGCCGGCAGAAGGAAAGCTCGTTACCGCAGCGCTCGTTCACCCCTTCGGCTTCTTCCATTCAAAAAGGTAGTTTTTTTTCTTATTGGCAAATAGCGTCTTGAAGTGAAGCGAAGGCTTTATTGAAGGAAAGAGATGGCGGGTCGGTCAAGTGCATTCGCTATTCGATTCCATCCTCGATCCCACCAAATTGATATTCAAAAGTTTGTATCTCTTCTTTACTTTTAAGTGACAAGGGGGCGACGAAGTTCTCTATGTCGCCGTCTCATCAATGAGCGTAGATTGATGGAGATGGCTTTTGTGCCGGTCAATCTGTATCCCATTCTTCAGGTATAGTTTTCTTTGATCACAGATCGACAGTCCTTTCTCCCCCTTTCGTCATAAGGCGTGGTCTGACTCTGAACCATTCCTGTGTTTAGGTCCCTACTAAGCATAATTCGTAAACTATGCAATGGCTATTTGAAGACTTTTTAAAAAGTTTCTAGCAAAGCAAAAACAATTAAAAACTATATTACGAGGTAATTCTGAGTTAAACTCCTCGTGTTAGCATGGAAGTCAGCCCGCTGATTCCATTCTGCTACTAGGGTTCCAAACCTTCCCCTTAGCTCTATAAAGACCTTTCCAACTCAAGAGATGCTAAAGCTATTGTTAATTGGTCTTTCTAAGTCGGAAAGAGGGCTTTGGGCAAAGAGCAACTCGAAAGTACTTGACTTCAGTCCCAGTACTGAAAGACGTGACTTCAGGAGTGGATTTCGGAAGGAAAGACTTCGTTTACTTCCTGCAAATTGCTTATGTAAGAACTCGTAGAAAGAAAGGAATTTTGAACTAAATAAGGCAGCATTGATAGACCGTTGAATGAGAATGCTTGAGTGGGAATCGTCTTAGCAACTGGCTATAGACATGACTAAAAGCCGCCGGGAGAGGAGAGACAATCTTTCATGAGAGAGGGACGAGCGAGTGAGAGATTGGGAAAAAAAGAGGTAGGCCTTCTGAGCGGTCATTTAGGGCCTTGTTAGCGAGCCATCATTCTTCCCTAAGCTGCCAGAGTCCGATCGAAGCGAGCAAGAGATAGAGGAATCCTCGCTCATAGATGTGAATTGAGAAAGCAAGCCCTAATTCATTCTTTTTCATCTCCTCGGGCAAGACCAATTATAAGTCGACGTCTTAACCTGACTTCCTAAGCTCAGTTGATTGTTGAAGCAGTAGCTCTGGATCGAGAGCAGGATGCTTACCGTGGGTATTATGAAAAGGGGAAAGGCTTTTTTTTAGAGAGAGGTATAGGAGAATGGAAGACCAAAGAGACCCAACTCATATCGTACCAAGAACTTGCCATTGACCTGATCAAGCGCTTTAGGGAGATCACCTTCACCCATGTTCCGAGAATAGAAAATCGCTTGGCTGACTCGCCAGCCCTTATGGAATTCATACTCAGCCGCTCTAGTACACATGCTAGTACACCGAAGCACAGAGTCGCTTGTCATCGACATCCGAGCCACAGAGAGCCCTTCCGCCGAACGGGACTCATTTATCTTCTTGGATGAAGACTATCGGGAGTTGGAACATGATGAACTATCACCAGTCAAGACGAGGAAGATTACGAGGACGATGGGAACCATGGTATTCTTCTTTCTACAATTACCTCAAGACGGGTTCATACCGGAGTACGCCACTCGTGGTCAGAGGAGAGCCCGGAGGGAACTTTCCCGACGATTTGTGATCTTGGGAGATGTCCTTTACAAAAAGTCACTCGCCCTTCCGAAATAAGGAGCACACATTGTTGAACAAGCTCATTCAAGTGGGTGCGGAGGACACGTCAACAGCCAAATGCTTGCCAAGAAAATCATGAGGCGGCAAGGCCCCCTCTTAAAAGTAAGGGTGTCAAGAGATGTCAGAAATGTCAACTCCTTTGATTTGATGGAATTTTCTTTCAAAATGCTGCATCATGTCGAATGGCGGGTCCATCGTCTATCCCCAAGGTAAGACCCCGAATGAAAAAAACGTACCTTCGAAGGCATGATTGCTGCGATCAGGAGCTGCTTAACATCATTGAGAACAGGAGATCAGAAGATTTGGTGGAGGATAAAGTCAAAAGTGAACCAACACTGGGATCTGATCATAGCCGCCGTGAAGTGTTTGGATGCAAAGGCGATGGTTTTTAGATTCGGCAAACATGAGATGTGTCCTGCACGAAGTACATCGAATTTTGGAGATATCCCGTAATGTCCTTTTTGTACCTAGATAAGGACGACCTCGAGAGAGCAGACGACCAGTAGAGTAGGTGCTCCATCTCGTTCCTGCTGCGTAGGTCTAAGGTAATTCACAGTGCTAGCAAGAAGTACGGAAGTGGGCCCTCACCCTTCTCTAATAGGGGCAGTGCTACCTATAGAACGGGAATGTTCATCCTCTCTTAAAGTCCGTTATGGATTTCAAGTCGGGAATAGAGCTGTGGTAAGCAATATAGATCGCCCCTGACTCTCTCTCTATAAAAAAAAGCCCTTCTTAATTCTTAACTTAATAAGGCTTCGGCCCTATGGAGTAAAGGGAAGTGCAGATCTGGAGTGTTTGGACGAGAAATAAAGGCTTTGCAGCAAGCGGAGTTGTACCGAAATGAAATTTTCCGGGCATACGAGAAAAGAGTCCAGCCGAGCATATTTGTTTGCTAGTTTCTTGATCCCGGAAATCTTGTACTCAGAGTCACGGATAAAGTGGACTACCCAGCGCCTTTGATACTTGGTGGATGACCCCCCGTTCTTTCTAGTGGCTTTTTCCCGTCCCTTTTGGGTTGGGACCATTCACCCTTTTCCCAACCAAGCATAGGTAGAAGCCCTCTTTCCCATACACAACGACGGTTCCAAGCAAGATGAATAGTTTATAGTCGACTCAATATCGGCGAAATCCCCCCATTTAATATCTTTAGTACCTATTCTCTTGTAGTGCACACTTCATCGAAAGAGTAGGCGGTTGAAAGACCCACCTCTGAATAAAGCCTTTAGGTTGGGAGATCTCAAAGGGGAACCTCGCTTAGCTTATCAGTCCCTGTATTATTCAACTCATCTGTCCACTTATCTTGTCCAAAGCAGAAGGAATTTTTCAATCCTTTGTTTCGAAGGTAATCCGCCAGTCTCTAGACTGGAAAAGATTCAATCCACTTGTTGGCCTGCTTCTATGTCCTGTAGCTTCTAAGGCATTAGCTTCAAAGGGGCTTGTTGGCCCCCTTCTTAGCTCTTGATGTCTGCTTTAAGCTTCGTCGAATAAGGCCCGTAGCTTACAACATCTTATGAGAAGGGCCTGTAGCTCGATACAATTTAAGGCCAGTTGCTTACTTGCTAGAGACGGATTCCGCCATTCCCGGGCCCAGCTTGAAAAAGATTTGGATGTGGATGATAGAGAGCATATTTTTTATATATCCCCAAAATGAGAGCTATTAGATGAGAAGAGACTTCGCGCCATGGAACATGCCCAGGTCTACCAGAAAAGGGGCTTTCAAGTGAATTCCAAAATAAGGTAATATAGAGAAAGGTCAACATAGGAGATAAAGTCTTGAAAAAGATTCTTTCCGGACGTGAGCCTCACCCAAGAGGGAAACTCCATTTTGTGCTCGATCTCTTCTGTCATGCATCATGGCTGGGTGAGTTGTCCCATTGCGAATGAACCTCCGTGCTTCCAATCTGGTCATGCACTTCTTTAAGATGTGGAACCTGGGGGCTTTCCTCTTATAAATAGGGCTAAATCTTTCGTAGGGGGGTAAGGATGGTGCCGAGGTCTTCATAGAAAGCGGTTGATAGTCCCGTCTGCAAGGCTTTTCCGAACTTCCCTTCGCCTTTCTATCTCTTAGTTAAGGGGGTTTCAGAGAATCATCCGAACGAGATAAGGTTGTCAAATGGGGGAAGAGGAACGAGAGGCGTCCCTAAGCTTTCCGGCTCACTAGTAGGTGACGAGGGGATTCAAAAAAAAGGGCTCATTTCACCTGCCCATGCATTCGTTCGGATGATTCTTTCACTTTTCAACCCACCCTTACTAGCTAATAGGGCTTACTAAAAAAGCGAATTTGCCTCTTCCTGGTAATGAATTAAGCGGCAGCGAGGAGGTCCGGTTCCATAGTGATTTCGTCTGCTTTTGGAACTTAGATTCCTAGGGACAAAGAAAGTGACTTCGGACTTTTGAATTCTCAGAACCTCCTTCGAATTAAAGAACTTGAGAGGGTCTCACAGGCATCTCTCTTCGAGCGGCAGTGCAAGCTCGGATGGTGTTAGCGCTGGCAGAAAGTCCTGGACTAGTTTGTACCGGTGTAGGTCCCTGAGTGGTGACTTGTCCCCCTTGATGTTGTGGCATTGGATTAGTATAGATCCCCAGTAGCTTCAGTGACATTGGCTTAAGGTATGCCTTAACTTCGTTCCAATTGATAAGATTTTCATCTAGATGACATCACGCAAAGTATGACACTCTTCGATGGTACGGCCTGCGTATCGGTGAAATGGACAGAACTTTGAATAGTCGAGACCAGGAGGCCAGGGGAGTGGTTTATCTCTGGGCAGAGAAAGGGTTTTACAGGTCAGAAGGATGGAGAATAGGGTAGGAATGGGTAGGGCTAATGGCGGGTAGTGAGCTCTATTGGGTTGGGTCCCCAGGGTCGCTTGGGAGCACCTTGTTGCTGCTGAGGATCATAATTGGCCGGAGGCGCAGCGTTGTTATAAGCGGGTCTGGGCGGAGCTTGCGCTGGGTTTTTCGGTTGCGATCGGGTAGGAGGGTTTTGAGGTTGTTAAGTGGGGGACGGCCCCGGCCCCCTGGATGGCTTGCTGATTCCGGGTGCTCTGTTGTCTCTGTGCATTTAGCTGTGCTTGAACCGCGTACTTGGAGCTGGACTCTTCCCAAAGAGACGACGACCTTCTTCCCGTTGCTCTATATCATTCTTCCTCCTGATCACTCCGGCGAGCCTGTGCTCATCGGCCATCCCTTCGGGTTCTTCAGTTTCTAACACTGCAAACCGAGAGCCCTTATTATTGCTTATTGCCATCATGTTCTCGCTCACCTCCGTGAATTCCCCTTCTCTGATTTCAATTTCTCACTCCGCGTCGTCCCCTTTTCTGACCTATCATCCAAGGACCATTTTTTTGTGAAGGTTTATTTACTACAACATTTTGCTTCTCTTGCTCTGTATCAGTTCTCACAGCATCATTATTGTCCTTCCCCGCACTCGTTTTGATTTCAGTCCGTTGTAAACATGACTCGGATCTGTGACCGAATTTACCGCATTAAAAAGAAAGAAAATGGATAAATACTCAATTCTCTGAGTTCTTTTCCCTAATCTAATTGAACTTTAGGGACCAATTGTTCAAATTCATTTCAACGCTTATGCGTGCAAATTTTCCCCTTTCCGGCTGTATGTTCGTCGACTCGCACTGTTTTACCCACCTTATTACCAATTCGAGTAAGAATCCTCCTGCTAAAGTACTCAATTGGAAGTTCAGGGAGGCTCATCCATGATTGGGAATCGGAA